GACTTAAACTCAGAATTTCTAGTACTCAGTCGGATGATTAGATTTTCAGCTGGGGATTTTGAGCCATTTAAAATTTACAATTTGGGCAATAAATTTATATATGTTATATATATAATACGCGGTGGGCATAGTCAACCTTCACTATAACTCGTTGGCTTAATACGCTCTTCGGATCTTCCTTGCTTTTGGGGTTTGACAAGGATAACAGGATTCGCTGGGCGTAGGGGGTAAGGGGGTTTGTCGCGCAAAAGCCAAAGGGGGTAATACCGTAATAATGGAACAAGTGATGTATACCTTATGCACTTGAGTTAATATTATGTGGTTCTTGAGTTATGACTTTGAATAATTAACCTATATTACTTGAAACCAGGGAAAGATGAACTACCTTGAACTTTTTTTGAGCCTGCACTCTGAGATGCCAGTTGAAAGGAAACCAAAAAAAGAGAACGTTATGCATTTAAGAGAATGCTCGGCTAGGTGGGTAACGAGACATATGTACTACACCATTAATCAGATGCCAGTATAATTAATATAGGGTGGAATTCTACAGTTTTGTCCCTGAAATAGGAACCAGATGCCAGTAATAGTTCATATTGTGCGACCCCCACGATTATTGTCCTTGACCTATCATTAATGATATGCCTTTATGTAAACTGGTTGGTGGTTTCTTACTACATTAATAATCTCGAGTGGGATCCTAGTTGTTCACGCAAGGGAGAATTTTAAATGGACAGTATGGGGATTATTGAACGTTCCAGCTTTAATAGACTGAATCCTGATTCTTAATATTATGCTTTATGAATACCTTAAAATTTAGTACTTGCTTTATGGTTCATATAGTAGTATGGTGATAATACATTAATGTACTAGTACATTAATGTAATATTATGCATAATATGTACTATACCATATAGGCAGCTCGCTGGCTGCAGAAAATAGTTTAGTTTTAGAATTCTGGCTTTGGGAGCCAGGGGTGGGAGTTAAAATCTCCCTTTTCTGGGCTCTAGGGAGGAGTTTAACCTCCGATCTTCGGATTACAAGACCGACGCTTTTAGGCTAAGCTACTAAGGCAGGCTCATTCTAGTGCCTTATTTTCCAGTCATCCTGCTAATGGGATAAAAACAAGGAATAGGGCAAAATATAGGGCGGACGCGATTTGTCCAATAATAATAAATGGATGTTCTACTGGCATTCCGCCAATTCATGTTAAGATAATCATGTCTGCAACCAGGGTTCAGAAAAGGAATTGGGTAATTGGGCGGAATGTAAGGCCTCGTTGTTTAGATGTATGGAGAATTGGTACAACTATCAGTACTAGGATAGAAAACAGCAATGCGAGGACACCTCCTAGTTTGTTAGGAATGGATCGGAGGATGGCATAGGCAAACAGGAAGTATCACTCTGGTTTAATATGGGGAGGGGTGACCAGGGGGTTTGCGGGGGTGAAATTTTCTGGGTCGCCCAGCAGGTTTGGTGAGAACAGGGCCAGGGATGTAAGGGCTAGGAGCATTGCTGCAAAGCCTAATAGGTCTTTATATGAGAAGTAGGGGTGAAAAGAGATTTTGTCTGCGTCTGAGTTGATTCCTGCTGGATTGTTTGACCCTGTTTCGTGTAGGAAGAGAAGGTGGATAAGGGTTGCCGCAGCAACTACAAATGGAAGAAGGAAATGGAAGGCGAAGAATCGTGTTAGTGTTGCATTGTCTACTGAGAACCCACCTCAGATTCATTGTACCAGCTCATTTCCCACATAAGGTACTGCTGATAGGAGGTTGGTAATCACTGTTGCACCTCAAAAGGACATCTGTCCTCATGGGAGTACGTAACCAACGAAGGCGGTTATCATCACTAGTAGGAGAAGGACGACCCCAATGTTTCAGGTCTCTTTGTAGAGGTATGATCCATAGTATAATCCTCGGGCAATGTGTATGTAAATACAGATGAAGAAGAACGATGCCCCGTTAGCATGAACATTACGGATGAGTCATCCGTAACTCACATCTCGGCAAATGTGGGCGACGGAGGAGAAGGCGGTCGAGATGTCGGAGGTGTAGTGTATTGCTAGGAATAACCCTGTTAGGATTTGGGTAATTAGGCAGAGTCCTAGTAGGGATCCAAAATTTCATCAGACTGAAATGTTAGAGGGCGTTGGTAGGTCGACTAGTGCGTCGTTTGCAATTTTTATTAGGGGATGCGTTTTTCGTAGGCTTGCCATTATGGTTCTTATAGTTGAATAACAACGGTGGTTCTTCAAGTCACTGGTCTCGGTTAAAATCCGAGTAGGAATTATGACTTATCTTGTATCTTTACTGTTAATTGCTTTGGTTGTCGGTTTGGTTGCTGTGGCTTCTAACCCTGCACCTTACTTTGCTGCTCTAGGGTTGGTGGTTGCGGCTGGGGTTGGGTGTGGAGTCCTTGCTGGGCACGGGGGGTCCTTTTTGTCACTTGTTCTATTTCTGATTTATCTTGGTGGGATGTTAGTGGTGTTTGCTTATTCGGCAGCTTTAGCTGCTGAGCCTTTTCCGGAGGCTTGGGGAGATCGTTCTGTGCTTGGGTACGTATTGATTTACCTCCTGGGTATTGGTTTGGCTGGTGGGTTGTCCTGGGGGAGCTGGTACGAAGGCTCTTGGCTGGTAATTGATACCATGAAAGAGTTTTCCATACTGCGAGGGGATACTAGCGGTGTAGCCGTGATATACTCCTTGGGGGGCGGAATACTAGTTATTTGTGCGTGGGTACTACTCTTAACTTTGTTTGTTGTGTTGGAGCTTACTCGTGGGTTGAGTCGGGGCGCACTTCGTGCAGTTTAAATAGAAACTAGGAGGATTGCAATTGTTGTGGTTAGGAGGAAAATTGTAAGGTATGTCTTGATTATTCCTCGTTGGGTATCGCTAATATTTTTAGCCATTTGTACTTGGGCAGATGCAAGGCCTTTGGGTCCTGCGGCTTCAAATCATGTTTGGTCTACAAGTTGAGTGGCGACTGTTTGTCCTAGGACCAGATTGAGTTTCGGTACTAGCCGGTGAACCGTTGAAGGGAAGTAGCCAAGTATATTTGAAAAATGGTGGAGGGGGATCGTGGGTGTAGTTTTAAATTGTTTGTTTGTTAGGGCAGTTAATTCCAAAGCTAATAATAGTCCAGTGACGGTAACTGCAAGGGCGGCTACTTTTAAGGGCATAGGCATGGTTATGACTGGGGTTTTTGAAGGCAAGAAGTTTAGCGTAATGATAAGTCCTGCAATAATGCTTCCTCAGGCAAGTCGCTTGATGGGGTTAATTACTAGTGGGTTATTCTCATTGATTGGGGATATCGGCAAGAATCGGGGGGACCCCATGGTAACAAAGAATACGACTCGGAAGCTATATACTGCGGTGAAAGATGTGGCAATTAGTGTGAGGATTAGGGCTCAGGCGTTTAGGTGAGAGGTGTTCAGGGCCTCAATGATGGCATCTTTTGAGAAGAAACCTGCCAGAAAAGGGGTCCCTGTGAGTGCCAGGCTACCGATGGTCAGGCAGGAGGAGGTGAAGGGCATTAGGTTGTGAAGGCCCCCCATCTTCCGGATGTCTTGTTCGTCATTTAGGCTGTGGATAATTGAGCCTGAGCATAGGAATAGCATAGCTTTGAAGAAGGCATGTGTACAAATGTGAAGGAAGGCCAGTTGTGGTTGATTGAGTCCAATTGTGACTATCATGAGTCCTAGTTGGCTTGATGTGGAGAAGGCTACAATTTTTTTGATGTCGTTCTGGGTTAAAGCACAGGCGGCTGTAAATAATGTAGTTAGTGCTCCTAAGCATAGACAGATTGTTAGCGCTAGCTCGTTATCTTCTATTAGCGGATGGAGCCGGATTAGTAGGAAAATACCAGCAACGACCATGGTGCTGGAGTGAAGTAGGGCAGAGACTGGCGTAGGACCCTCCATAGCGGAGGGAAGTCAAGGGTGGAGGCCGAATTGGGCTGATTTTCCGGTAGCTGCAAGAATGAGTCCAATTAGGGGGAGTGTTATGTTGAAATCTTTCGAGAGGAAGAAGATTTGTTGGATTTCTCATGAGTTTAGGTTCATTGCCAGTCAGGCCATGCTCATAATCAACCCAATATCCCCGACGCGGTTGTATAGTACGGCTTGCAGGGCTGCTGTATTAGCATCTGCTCGGCCATATCATCATCCGATTAGCAGGAAAGATATGATCCCGACGCCCTCTCAACCAATGAAAAGTTGAAACATATTATTGGCTGTGACTAAAGTGATCATGGCAACCAAGAACAAGAGCAAGTACTTGAAGAATCGGTTCATGTAGGGGTCGGAGTGTATGTATCATAAAGCAAACTCCAGGATAGACCAGGTAACGTACAACGCAATGGGGGTGAAGATAAGTGAATAATGGTCAAATTTGAAGCTAATATTGATGTCGAACGTGGCAGTGTTTATTCAATGTCAGTTTGTTACGATGCTTTCAGCTCCCTGGTCTAAGAAAATTGTTAGTGGTAGTAGGCTGACAAAAAATGCGGTACTTACGGCAGCTTTGACGTGCGTGGCTGCTCATTTTGGATCTTGGCTATTTGGGTTGAGAGTGGTTAATAAGGGGTAGATAAGGATAGTAATGACTAGAATAAGGGATGAGGATAAAATTATGGTTGTTGAGTACATAGCTTCTACTTGGATTTGCACCAAGAGTTTTTGGTTCCTAAGACCAACGGATGAGCTGTTATCCTTTAGAAGCCCGAGGAAGCCACGGAGTTTAACCGTGGGGTTTAAGGATTAGCAGTACTTATTGCCTCGGGCCTCCCTCGGTGAGTAGAGGGATTTTAACCCTCATCTTTAGAATCACAATCTAATATTTTTAGTTAAACTATACTTACTAGAAACATCAGCCTCATATGAGCTCTGGTTTTGTAATTAGGAGGATAACTGGGATGAGATGTATGACCATTAGGAGGTGTTCCCGGGTGTGGAACGGGGGTAGTCCTATGACATGGTTTGGTGCTGGGCCCCGTTGTGACATCAGGAAGAGATATAATGAGTAGCCCGCTGTAATTAGGGTCCCTGTTCCCGTTAGGGCAATGGTTCACGGGGACCAGTTGAACATGGTTGTGATAATTATTAGTTCTCCCATTAAGTTTGGGAGTGGGGGGAGTGCTAGGTTAGCCAGGTTGGCTACAAATCATCAGACGGCCGTTAGTGGGAAAATTATTTGGAGGCCTCGAGCAAGGATTATTGTTCGGCTATGGGTTCGTTCGTAGGCTGTGTTGGCTAGACAGAACAGTGCAGAGGATACTAATCCATGGGCAATCATCAGGATAATTGCTCCTGTGAATCCTCATGGGGTCTGGACTAGGATCCCTCCTGCTACCAGGCCCATGTGGCTAACAGATGAGTAGGCGATTAATGATTTCAGGTCTGTCTGACGTAAGCAAATGGATCCCGTCATGATAATGCCTCAAAGGGCTAGGATAATGAACGGGTAGGCGAGCTCTTTGGATAGCGGGTCTAGTATAACTATCATTCGCATTATTCCATATCCTCCCAACTTCAACAGTACTGCGGCCAGGACTATAGAGCCTGCTACTGGGGCTTCTACGTGTGCTTTTGGTAGCCAAAGATGTACGCCGTACAATGGCATTTTCACGAGAAAGGCGATTAGACATCCTGCCCATCAGATCTTGTGACCATAGGATTCAAGTGCAAGGGGCTGTGAGTACTGTAAAATCAATATTGATAAAGTCCCCGTTGATTGTTGCAGGAGTAGGAGGGCCACGAGGAGTGGCAAAGATCCCGCCAGGGTGTAAAATAGGAAGTAGGTGCCCGCGTTGAGGCGTTCTGTCTGATTTCCTCATCGTGTGATAATAATTAAGGTAGGGATTAGTGTGGCTTCGAACATAATGTAAAACATAATTATTTCCGTTGCGCCGAATGCTATAATTAGGAAGGTTTGCAGTGAAGCGAGGAGGGTAATATATAGGCGTTGCCGGCTGACGGGTTCGGGGTTGATATGGTTTTGGCTGGCTAGAATTATTAATGGTAAGAGTCAGCATGTCAGGACCAAGAGGGGAGTGGATAATGGGTCCGTGGCCAAATAGGTGCTAGAGGTTGATCATCCGGTTTCGGACGTTCACTTTAATCAAGTTAGGCTAATAAGGGCGATTAACAGACTGTGTATGGTGGCTGTTGTCCATAATCATTTGGGTGATGAAAGTCAGATTGTTGGGAATAGCATGATTGTGGGGATGAGCACTTTTAGCATTGTAAGAGGCTGAGGTTTTGGAGGCGGTCGGTGCCGTGAGTTCGAGCTGTGGCAACTAAGAGGGCGAGCCCTGCACTGGCTTCGCAGGCGGAAAATGCCAGTAGAAGTATTGGTGCGGCAGAAAATCCTGTCGACTCAAATTGTAGAGCCCACAAGGCTAACGCAATAAATAATGATAGCATTATACCTTCTAAACATAACAGGGCGGACAATAGATGCGTGCGGTGAAATGCTAGTCCTATTAATCCTAAAACGAATGCTGAGCTGAAGCTGAAGTGTACTGGTGTCATAAGGGGGTCGTGGAGTTAAACCACGATTTTCTGAGCCGAAATCAGAGGTCTTGTATTGGACTAACCCCCTATTCCGCCCATTCTAGGCCTCCTTGGGCTCATTCATAAATTAATCCTAGTGTGAGTAAAATTAGAACGGTTGTTGCTCAAAAGAAGGTTCCGGTGGGGTTGTGGAGCTGGTCTCCCCAAGGCAGGGGGAGGAGGAGTGCAATTTCTAAGTCGAACAGGAGAAATAGGATTGCCACCAGGAAAAACCGGAGAGAAAATGGCAATCGGGCTGATCCTAGGGGGTCAAAACCACATTCGTAGGGTGAAAGTTTTTCTGCGTCTGGGCTCATCTGTGGCAGTCAAAAGGACACGATTGCTAGAATTGAAGACAGGGCCATGGTAATAAGTAAAATGGTGATAATTAAATTCATTATCTTTCCTTGGGGTCTAACCAAGACTAAATGATTGGAAGTCACTTGTACTAACATTAATACTAGAAAGATTATGAGCCTCATCAGTAAATTGATACGTAAAGGAATAGTCATACTACGTCGACGAAGTGTCAGTATCATGCGGCAGCTTCAAAGCCGAAGTGGTGTTCGGATGTAAAGTGGTATTGGATTTGACGTAGGAGGCATACAGCCAGGAAGGTCGATCCAATGATGACATGAAGTCCATGGAACCCCGTGGCTACGAAAAAGGTTGATCCATAGACACCATCTGCAATTGTGAAGGGTGCCTCGTAGTATTCTATGGCTTGAAGAGCAGTGAAGTAAAGTCCAAGTAAGATTGTAAGGGCCAAGGATTGAATGGCTTGTTTGCGTTCACCTTCCATCAGGCTATGGTGTGCTCACGTTACTGTAACTCCGGATGCTAACAGGACGGCTGTATTAAGAAGTGGTACTTCGAAGGGGTCTAGGGTCGTGATTCCTGTGGGTGGTCAACATCCTCCTAGCTCAGGGGTGGGTGCTAGGCTAGAGTGATAAAAGGCCCAGAAGAAGCCGAGGAAAAAGAATACTTCGGATGTAATGAACAGGATCATTCCATATCGTAGGCCCTTTTGTACTGGGGGTGTGTGATGTCCTTGGAATGTCCCTTCTCGAATAACATCACGTCATCATTGGTACATCGTAAGGATAGTAAGAACTAATCCTAGAGTTATTAGGGTGGTTGAGTGGAAGTGGAACCAGATTGCTAATCCGGATGTTAAGAGGAGAGCAGCGATTGCGCCGGTCAGGGGTCATGGGCTTGGATCAACCATATGATATGCATGTGCTTGGTGGGCCATTAAACGTTCTCTTGTAGATATAGGCTGAGTAGGAGTACAAATACATAGGCTTGAATTATTGCTACTGCCACTTCTAGAAGCGTTAAGAGAAATAAGACAATAGCGGTGAGGATGGCTACTGTTGGTATTATTGGCAAAAGTACGAAGACAGCGGTAGCAATTAATTGGATGAGTAGGTGGCCTGCAGTCAGGTTTGCTGTAAGTCGTACACCTAAAGCCAGCGGGCGGATAAATAGGCTAATTGTCTCGATGATAATTAGAACAGGGATTAGTGGAATTGGCGTACCTTCAGGCAGTAGATGTCCTAGGGCAACTGTTGGTTGGTTTCGCATGCCAATAATCACTGTAGCAAGTCATAATGGCACAGCAAACCCCATATTTAAGGACAGCTGGGTGGTCGGGGTAAAAGTGTATGGGAGGAGTCCTAGCATGTTAATGGTAATTAAAAATACCATTAGAGAGGCTAATAGAAGGGCTCATTTGTGTCCCCCCACATTTAGCGGAAGTATAAGTTGACTAGTAAATCGATTAATTAGTCACCCTTGAATTGTAATTAGTCGGTTATTAATTCATCGTGAGGGAGGAGTTGGATAGAGTACTCAGGGCAGGGTAATTGCAATGGCAATTAGGGGTACTCCTAAATAGGATGGGCTTGCGAATTGATCAAAAAAGCTTATTGCCATGGTCAGTCTCAGGACTCAGTTTTGTGTTTTTCAGCGCTCATCGGAGTGGGCTCATTTGGTGAAACATGATTTAGTACTTTAGTGGGAATGACTGTGAGGAAAATTACTCATGAAAATACTAAGATTGCAAATCAAGGGGCGGGGTTTAATTGGGGCATTTCACTAGGGGTGGTCGGGAGTCACCAATCTTTGGCTTAAAAGGCCAACGCTTTGTCCCATATTTAGCTTCCTAGTGAGGCGTCTTCTAGTATTAAGGATGATCAGTTTTCGAAATGTTCGAGTGGGACGGCTTCCACCACAATAGGCATAAAGCTGTGGTTAGCTCCACAAATTTCAGAGCATTGTCCATAGAATACTCCAGGGCGCGAGGCAATGAAAGCGGTTTGATTCAGTCGTCCTGGGACCGCATCCATTTTTACACCCAATGATGGAACAGCCCAAGAGTGTAGTACATCCTCGGCTGAAACTAATACACGAATTGGAGACTCTATAGGTACTACCATTCGGTGGTCTGCTTCAAGAAGTCGGAACTGCCCGGGAGTTAGGTCTTGGGTCGGGATTATGTAGGAGTCGAAGCCCAGGTTCTCGTAATCTGTATACTCATAGCTTCAGTATCATTGATGTCCTATGGCTTTAATAGTTAGGTGGGGGTCATTAATCTCGTCTATAAGATATAAAATACGTAAGGAGGGAAGAGCAATTAAAATCAGGATAACGGCTGGCAGGACAGTTCATACAATCTCAATTTCTTGAGAGTCCAAGATGTACTTGTTGGTAAGTTTGGTTGATACTATTGCAACAATAATGTACAGCACTAAAGTGCTAATTAAGAATACAATTATTAGAGCATGGTCATGAAAATGAAGAAGTTCTTCTATAACGGGTGATGCCGCGTCTTGGAATCCTAGCTGTGTGGGATGTGCCATTAAGCTGTGTAGCTTAAGACATGCAGGGATTTAACCTACAATTTCACCTTGACAAAGTGATGTAATTTACAAATTTTACTAATGTCTTTAGAAGGAAGTGGCAGAGTGGTTATGCGGCTGGCTTGAAACCAGCACATGGGGGTTCAATTCCTCCCTTCCTCGGTTAATTTGATTGGACTTGAACAAATGCGGGTTCTTCAAATGTGTGGTATGGGGGAGGACACCCGTGCAGTCACTCCACGTTTGTTGCGGTTAACTCAACAGACATTACTTCTCGTTTAGCAGCGAAAGCTTCTCATAGAATAAAGAGGAACATAATAACTGCCACGAGTGAAATGAGCGAGCCAATGGAAGAGACTGTATTTCACAGTGCATAGGCGTCAGGGTAGTCAGAGTATCGTCGTGGCATTCCAGCCAACCCTAGGAAGTGTTGGGGGAAGAATGTTAAGTTAACGCCAATAAATATTACTCCGAAGTGGATTTTTGTTCATGTGCTGTGGAGGGTATATCCTGAAAATAGTGGGAATCAATGGACAAATGCTGCCATGATAGCGAATACGGCACCCATTGATAATACATAATGGAAGTGTGCGACTACGTAATATGTGTCGTGCAGTACAATGTCTAATGATGAGTTGGCTAGAACAATTCCTGTTAATCCGCCTACTGTGAATAAGAAGATGAATCCTAGGGCCCATAGTATAGGTGTTTCTCATTTAATTGACCCACCGTGGAGTGTGGCGAGTCAGCTGAACACTTTGACACCGGTTGGAATGGCAATAATTATAGTTGCAGATGTAAAGTAGGCACGAGTGTCTACGTCCATCCCAACAGTGAACATGTGATGGGCTCATACAATGAATCCCAGAAGGCCAATGGCCATCATAGCTCATACCATACCCATATAACCAAAAGGTTCTTTTTTCCCTGAATAGTAGGCTACGACGTGGGAAATAATACCGAATCCGGGTAAGATAAGAATATATACTTCTGGGTGGCCAAAGAATCAAAATAAGTGTTGATAAAGGATGGGGTCTCCTCCCCCTGCGGGGTCAAAGAATGTTGTGTTTAGGTTTCGGTCTGTTAAGAGCATGGTAATTCCGGCGGCCAGAACAGGCAGAGATAGGAGAAGAAGAACTGCTGTTACAAGTACGGCTCAGACGAACAGGGGTGTTTGGTATTGAGAGATGGCTGGGGGTTTCATGTTAATTGTTGTGGTAATAAAATTAATTGCCCCCAGAATTGATGAGACTCCTGCCAGGTGGAGTGAGAAAATAGTTAGGTCTACAGAAGCTCCGGCGTGGGCGAGATTACCCGCAAGCGGAGGGTACACTGTTCACCCTGTTCCGGCTCCGGCCTCAACCCCAGAAGAAGCTAGTAGCAGAAGGAATGAGGGGGGTAGAAGTCAGAAGCTTATGTTATTCATTCGTGGAAATGCCATGTCAGGGGCCCCAATCATTAGGGGTACAAGTCAGTTTCCGAATCCTCCGATTAGGATGGGCATTACTATAAAGAAGATTATAACAAAGGCGTGGGCGGTAACGATAACGTTATAAATTTGATCATCACCGAGAAGTGACCCGGGTTGACTTAATTCGGCTCGGATTAGGAGGCTTAAAGCAGTTCCGACTATTCCGGCTCAGGCACCAAATACAAGATAAAGGGTGCCAATGTCTTTGTGGTTGGTAGAGAAGAATCAGCGTGTGATTGCCACAGGTAGGATGGCCGAGTGCTATAGGCGGTGGGTTGTAGCCCCGAAGACAGAGGTTTAAGTCCTCTTCCTATCAAAGCCCCGTGGTGAAGAGCACAGTAGATTGCAAATCTAAAGACGCAGACTAAACCCTGCCGGGGCTTTCTTCCCGCCTTACCAGGCTAACGGCGGGAAGGAGTAGATGAATGCTCGCTGGCTTGAGCGCTTAGCTGTTAACTAAGAGTTTGTAGGATCGAGGCCTTCTCATCTAGAAAGGCTTTAGCTTAATTAAAGTGTCTGATTTGCATTTAGAAGATGTGGGATAGAGTCCCGCAAGTCTTATCAGGGGCTAGGAGGTTTTCACTCCTGCTTAGAGCTTTGAAGGCTCTTGGTCTAATTGTTATCCTAAGCCCCTAGGTGGCTATAAGTAGGATGGCTGGGGTCAGGGGAAGAAGTCCTAGTGCAGCTGTTGCGGAGAGGGCCAGGGGAAGGGTCAGTTGGGTTGATTGGGCTCGCCAGGGGGTGGTTGAGTTAACTGTGTTTGGGGAAATTGTCAGGGTTATTGCATAACACAGGCGGAGGTAGAAGTAGAGGCTAAGCAGAGCGGCCAGTGCCATAATGGTCGCTGTAAGGGGCAGGTCCTGCTTAGCTAGCTCCTGTAAAATCAACCATTTTGGCATGAATCCCGTTAGAGGGGGCAAGCCGCCCAGGGAAAGTAGGACCAGGGCAGTTGTTGTTGCTAAAACTGGGCTTTTTGACCAGGCCATCGTTAGAGTACTAATTTTTGTGGCTGATGAGAGCTTTAGTGCCAAGAATGCGGCAGAAGTTATAAAAATGTATGTCCCTAGGGCAAGAAGAGTTAGCTGGGGGGCGTATTGTAGGACAATAATTATTCACCCTATGTGGGCGATTGAAGAGTAGGCCAAGATCTTACGGAGTTGGGTCTGGTTTAATCCTCCCCAGCCGCCAACGAGAGTTGATGCTGCTCCTAACAGCGTGAGGAGCATTGGGTCAATTGTTGGGGCTACTTGCATAATTAATGCAAATGGTGCGAGTTTCTGTCAGGTCGAGAGAATTAGTCCTGTGAGCAGGTCTAATCCTTGGAGGACTTCTGGTATCCAGAAGTGGACAGGTGCCAGGCCAATCTTAAGCGCTAGGGCAGCGATGATTATCGTGGTTGCGATTGGGTGAGACAGGCTATTAATGTCTCATTCTCCAACAAGTCAAGCATTCGTCGTGCTTGCGAACAGGATTATGGCTGCTGCGGTGGCCTGAGTCAGGAAATATTTGGTGGTGGCTTCTACCGCTCGCGGGTGATGGTGCTGGGCCATGAGTGGTAAGATTGCTAGGGTATTAATCTCTAGCCCTATTCAGGCGAGTAGTCAGTGAGAGCTGGCAAAGGTTAGAGTGGTTCCCAGCCCAAGGCTAGACAAGAGAATGGTGAGTACATAGGGATTCATTGATAGAGGAGGGATTTTAACCGTCATGTTCGGGGTATGGGCCCGAAAGCTTAATTAGCTGACCCTATCTTAGAAAGTAGTGTAGAGGAAGCACCAGGAGTTTTGATCTCCTGAGGATGGGTTCAATCCCCTTCTTTCTAGGAACCGGGGGGATTTTAACCCCCGTTAGCCACTCTATCAAAGTGGTCCTTGGGTACTCAGGCACGGTTCCTGTGGCTGTTAAATTTGTGGGGGGAGGCCTGCGAATGCGATGGGTAGGGCAACATGTCAGAGTACGAGCGCCAGCGTCAGAGGGAGGAAGTTTTTTCAGACTAGATGTATCAGCTGATCATACCGGAATCGCGGGTATGAAGCTCGTACTCATAAGAAGACGATGGAGAGTAGCGCAGCTTTAACTATTAAGTTTATTGCGGTCAGCTCTGGGATGGCTGGGATGTGGGATGCTCCTATAAATAGGATAGCTGAGAGGGTATTTATTAGTAGAATGTTTGCGTACTCAGCCAGGAAGAATAAGGCGAATGGTCCGCCTGCATATTCTACATTGAATCCTGATACCAGTTCTGACTCTCCTTCCGTTAGGTCGAAAGGCGCTCGATTTGTCTCTGCCAGGGTGGAGATGTATCACATTGCCGCGAGCGGTCAGGCGGGTACTAGAAGTCAAATGCTTTCCTGGGTAGTGTTAAACATTTGTAGTGTATATCCTCCAGAGAAGATAATTACTGATAGTAGGATTAGTCCTAAGCTGACCTCATACGAGATTGTTTGGGCTACGGCCCGTAGTGCCCCGATCAGTGCATATTTTGAGTTCGATGCTCATCCGGAACCTAGAATAGAATATACTGCAAGACTGGAGAGTGCTAAAATAAACAGGATTCCCAGGTTCAGATCGGCCACAGGGTAGGGCATGGGCATGGGTGCTCATAGGGTTATGGCCAGTGTTAGTGCGAGCATGGGGGCTGCTAGAAAGAGGAATGGAGATGAGGTGGATGGGCGGATCGGTTCTTTAATAAACAATTTCACCCCATCAGCAATGGGTTGTAGTAGTCCGTATGGGCCTACAACGTTTGGTCCTTTACGTAGTTGTATGTACCCCAGGACTTTCCGTTCAATCAGAGTAAGGAAAGCTACTGCGAGTAGGACGGGGACAATATAGGCCAGTGGGTTAATTAGGTGAGTTATTAGGGTGTTTATCATGAACTAAGGAGAGGATTTGAACCTCTGGTCGAAAGGGCTTAGGCCTTTTGCAATTACCATGCTCTGCCACCTTAGTACGTCCTTATCTCGGGCTATACTTTGGCTCACCCTTTATCTGATTTAGTTGTTTTCATCAATTAGGGGTGGGGCGTGCCTTAGGCATAGGCCCCTCTTTTCCGGTCCTTTCGTACTAGGAAAAGTAGCATTACAGATAGAAACTGACCTGGATTGCTCCGGTCTGAACTCAGATCACGTAGGACTTTAATCGTTGAACAAACGAACCCTTAATAGCGGCTGCACCATTAGGATGTCCTGATCCAACATCGAGGTCGTAAACCCCCTCGTCGATATGGACTCTGGGAGAGGATTGCGCTGTTATCCCTAGGGTAACTTGGTTCGTTGATCGGCCTGTGTGGCCGGATCATATTTGGTCAGATGTTCTGTGGCTTAGAGGTGTCCCTCTTGACTTTAGGGTAATAATCCCGGTCCACTCGGAGGCTATTTTTTCCTCCGTGGTCGCCCCAACCGAAGGTAAGATTCCAGTATTCGCTAAGTTCGGGCTCTTTGGCAAGTTGTTTGACGCGATTGGGTCTGTACCTTAAGCTCCAAAGGGTCTTCTCGTCTTGTAGTTATATACCCGCTTCTGCACGGGTAAATCAATTTCACTGACTGGAAAGGGGAGACAGCTAAGCCCTCGTTTAGCCATTCATACGGGTCTTCATTTAAAAGACAAGTGATTGCGCTACCTTTGCACGGTCAAAATACCGCGGCCGTTGAACTTATAGTCACTGGGCAGGCTGGACCTCCTATACTTAGTTTTTTGCAGGAGGCGATGTTTTTGGTAAACAGGCGAGGCTTATGTTTGCCGAGTTCCTTCCTTTTCTTTTAGTCTTTCCCCTGTTAATAGCACTCCAGTGTGGGGTTAACGATCTTGGGTTGGGTTGTGGGTTCTTCTTGTTTTTCCTGTTGGCCACATTTCCCTCTTTGATTGGGTTCGTTAGTCATCAGTGGTTGGTCCGATCTAGTTTACACTTGTGCTTGGGAGAAGGTCATCTTCTTGTTACTCATTTTAGCATAGTCTCTCCCATGTTGGCATGGGGGGGCCTAATAAATTTAGGGGAGTGGGACGTGTTATCAGTATAATAAACTTCATTCCGTTTGAGCTTTAACGCTTTCTAATCAGGTGGCTGCTTTTAGGCCCACTAAAACGGTTAGTTTTACAAAATATGATCCTTATCCTCCTGTTAAGGTTGTATCCTTGGTTAAAGGGGCTGTACCCCCTTTAACTAACTCTCGTGCCTTTCTCTTACGTCTAGCTTCTATTGTCTATCCGGTTGACGGGGGGTACACGAGGCTGAACTTCTATCCACTTCTTAGGCAACCAGCTATCACCAGGTTCGGTAGGTCTATCACCTCTACCCGGAGCTCTTCCCACTCTTTTGCCACAGAGACGGGTTGGCCCTAAATAGGCTGTCTCGGGGTAGCTCACCTGGTTTCGGGATTTCAAACTAAAGGTCTCTTTGCTTGGGGGTTCTGGCTAAATCATGATGCAAAAGGTACGAGGTTTAATCTCTGCTTTTTAATGCTTATATGGGTTGTTTCACTTCTCTTTCAGCTTTCCCTTGCGGTACTTTCTCTATTGCTTAGGGTTGGCCTTTTCCGTCTCCCGTACTAGGGCATGAAAATGATTTGGTTTATTTATTTAGGCTTTGTTCAATTATCTATATTATTTGGTTATTTGGGTGCTTAAGCTAGCTGTTTGGCTCAGGGCAATCCAACTTGCATGGATGTCTTCTCAGTGTAAGGGAGATGCTTGTCTGTCTCAGCCATACCCTGGGTTTAATCCAAGTGCACCTTCCGGTACACTTACCATGTTACGACTTGCCTCCCCTCGTTGGTGCTTTGGTGTTAATTACAGTTGGTGCAATTTAACAGGGGAGAGTGACGGGCGGTGTGTACGCGCCTCAGAGCCGAGTTCAAAAGGACTCTCTGTTTCCTTTTTACTACTAAATCCTCCTTCGAGCGGGTTTTCATAGTGCTGTTCGTAATATTCTATATTAGAAAATGTAGCCCATTTCTTTCCACTTCGTGCGCTACACCTCGACCTGACGTTTTGGGTTGTGCCCATTTTGCTTACTGTTAGTCCTTCACAGGGTAAGCTGACGACGGCGGTATATAGGCGGGAATGACTAGAAGTGGTGAGGTTTAACGGGGATTATCGGTTCTAGAACAGGCTCCTCTAGGGGGGTCTAAGGCACCGCCAAGTCCTTTGGGTTTTAAGCTGACGCTCGTAGTACCCTGGCGAATGTCTATTGTAATTTGACATTTGGGTTTATGGCTGAGCATAGTGGGGTATCTAATCCCAGTTTGTTTCTCAGCTTTCGTGGAGTCAGGTGGGCCTAGCTAAAGCTACTTTCGTGTTTGGGCTTCGGGCGCCTAGAAGCGTATAACGGCCAAAGGGCCCTTCGGCTTTATTTTTATGCTCCCTTAACCACCCTTTACGCCGTGTTTATCAACTGGGGCCTCTCGTATAACCGCGGTGGCTGGCACGAGTTTTACCGGCCCTCTTAGCTCTAACTAAGTCAAGTTTTCACTTATGGCTTAATATCTATCACTGCTGAATTCCCTTGGGGGTGTGGCCTGGCAAGGCGTCTTGGGCTAAATCTTGTGCCTGATGCCTGCTCCTCGTCCCCGGGCGGGGGATTAAGGGCATTCTCACGGGGATGCGGAAACTTGCATGTGTAAATCGAGCTAAAGCTGATAATAAAGTCAGGACCAAGCCTTTGTGCAGGTGGAGCTTTTTAGGGCTCATCTTAGCATCTTCAGTGCTATGCTTTATGTTAAGCTACATCAGC